TTAAATCCTATTGAAAATAAATGATTCAAATTGAAATTATTTTAAAATCCAATTATTCTTTTTTTTTTTTTAGTTATACGATAGAGTTTTTATTACTTTCACTCAACTCACGAATTGCACAATGAATCTGTTGATTTGGAATCACATGACCGGTTGATGTCACATCAGAGCAATCAATTTTTTCTACTATGTAATTCTATCTTTTTTAGTGCTATCTATAATGACTGATCAATTAAGATGGAACTAAGTTAATATTGTCTACTGTCAATAGTTTTTCTTACTGTCGTATCTGGGAAAATTGAAACTTAGGTAAGTGTTTTATCAACATATGTAGTAAAAGAACATATCTAATTTAGCCCTTTCATGTCTACTATAACTAGTTATTTCGGTTTTCTATTAGCTGCTTCAACTATAACCTCAGCTCTATTGATTGGTTTGAACAAGATACGACTTATTTGAAATAAATTGAATGAACAATTTATAAAAATAAGTATTTCTCTTAAATGCCAGGTCTTCCATAGTCCCGCGGGCGCGGGAATTGCCAATTCTCGGTTATTGAGATTCGCGAACAATTCAGATTAATATTTAGGGATAGATCTTACCTCTCTTTTTATTCTCTCAAACAAAAAATAGAAATGATTGAAGTTTTTTTATTTGGAATCGTTTTAGGTCTAATTCCTATTACTTTGGCAGGATTATTCGTAACTGCATATTTACAATACAGACGTGGTGATCAATTGGACCTTTGATTGAAAAATATATTTTTTGATTGACCTCCTACTCCTTTCCTTGAAAGGAGGTCAAATTTAAGTTTATTAAGTTATTTTATTGTATGTGATTCGACATAACATCACGCTCTGTAGGATTTGAACCTACGACATCGGGTTTTGGAGACCCGCGTTCTACCGAACTGAACTAAGAGCGCTTTCTTATTACAGGGGATACGACTGTAAAAAAAAAAAAAAAATTTCTATGTACCCAAAAATATCTTGCAAACACCTAGTATAGTATGCAAAAATTAAAGATTATATAGCCAATTTTAAAATTTAATCAATCTCGAGTAATCTCCCGTTACTGCCCATTAGTAAAAGTAATAGGTAGGGATGACAGGATTTGAACCCGTGACATTTTGTACCCAAAACAAACGCGCTACCAAGCTGCGCTACATCCCTTTGAAAAATTGTTTTACAATGTCATTGTACAAAATCCTTGTCTTGTTTTCCACATTTTATTTTTATTTTCTTCTTGATTTTAGACTTTATTTATTATATTAAAATATTGTATATATATTATATACATCTAAAACCTAAACGCATAAAAAAATTAATATTAATCGATAACACTCAGGCTTTTTTTTAAGGACAAGAACATTGACTCGTTCATTGTACATATCCATTTTAGTTAGGAATTCTGCATAAAAATAAATACAAATTATCTTGAACTACGACATCTGCTCATATATATAATCTATGTCTATAGTTTTACAATAAACAATAAAAAGGAGGATTTTCAATGCGAGATATAAAAACATATCTCTCCACGGCACCTGTGCTAAGTACTCTATGGTTTGGGTCTTTAGCGGGTCTATTGATAGAGATTAATCGTTTATTCCCAGACGCCTTGTCATTTCCTTTTTTTTGATTATTGATATGCAAAAAATAAAAAAAAAAAAAATTAGAGATTTAATTCTATGTGACGTGATTAAAAAAAAAAAAAAAAAAATGTATTAAACCCAAGCAAAAAGTTGATCTAATAAAATTATATTTGGAAAAACATAAATAAAAATGCGGGTCCAGTCTAGGAGAGGCTCCACGAAATCATAACACAGTAAAGAAGATACATAACTGAAATATTGGTATTAGTATAGGAATAATTGATAGTTAGAAAAAAATTGTATTACTTAAAATTATATATAATATTATAATATATAATTGATATTTAAATAAAATTAAATAAAAAAAATATATAGATTCAATCTATTTAATTTTCATTATTACTCTTAAATTAATTGAATTAATTAATATTAATTACAATGAAATCTTTTTAAAATTAATTTCAAATTAGTAACTTCTATTAATTTTTTGTTCTTTATTATTTTCAGATCGAAAATAGAAAAGTTAAGTCGATCCAAAGGGGGTTCATGGCCAAGGGTAAAGATGTAAGGGTCATAATTATTTTGGAATGTACTTGTTGTTGTGCCCGAAATGGTGTCAATAAAGAATCGCCGGGTATTTCTAGATATATTACTCAAAAGAATCGACACAATACACCCAGTCGATTAGAATTGAGAAAATTTTGTCGTTATTGTCACAGGCATACGATTCATGGGGAAATAAAGAAATAGATCGAACGGAACATATGTGCAATCTTTTTATTCCAACTCAAAGAGCAGAAAGAGGAAGAACATATAACATAATCATAATATAATACAAATTATATTAAAATTAGAAATTATACAAATAAAACCCCACTTTGGCCGGATCTTAAATTAATAAAGAAATAGAATTTTAGAAATAAGGAATAAACCATGGATAAATCTAAGCAACCTTTTCGTAAATCCAAGCTCTCTTTTCGTCGGCGTTTGCCCCCAATTGTCTCGGGGGATCGAATTGATTATAGAAACATGAGTTTAATTAGTCGATTTATTAGTGAACAAGGAAAAATATTATCTAGACGGATAAATAAATTGACCTTGAAACAACAACGATTAATTACTATTGCTATAAAACAAGCTCGTATTTTATCTTCGTTACCTTTTCTTAATAATGAGAAACAATTTGAGAGAACCGAGTCGATCCCTAGAACTGCGGGTCCTAGAGCCAGAAATAAATAGGCATATTCCTCAATTGACTCAAAACTCCGATTGGAATTCAAGCTCAAATGGATTGGATGTTTTGCTCGAAAAGACCCAGAATCCAGGTTTAATTCTTGTCTTATAAGAAACAAAAAAAGGGGGATAAGCAATTTTTTTTTATTGAAGCATGTTCGTTCATTCCTACCTACTTTTCTTATCTTAATTTTATCTCAATTTAGTTTATTCTATCTTCCCGGAGTTCATTCTCCGGGGAATTCTTGTTCAATCATTCCTGTATATTACTTTATAGTTTCCTTTATTTTATGATCTTATTGGAAATCATGTAAAGACAATTCTTATTTGATATAGCTATTTGCGCAAGTATTTTACGATTAAGAAGCAATTGCCCCTTGTACAGATTGTGTATTAATCGACTATAACTATGGAATACTTTATTCTCGCGAGTTACTGCATTTATCCGAGTGATCCACAAACGACGAAAATTTCTCTTTTGCCTGCCCCTATCTCGATGAGAGGAAACCAAAGCTCTCATTTTATGTTGAGTAATTGTTCGCGTAAGTCTTGAATGAGCCCCTCTAAAGGTTGATGCAAATACACGAATTTTTGTTCGACGTCTCCGAGCTGTATACCCTCGTTTAACTCTGGTCATTGAATCAAATTAAACTTTAATGAATAACTAATTGAATTCTCTTCTTTCAGTCATTATTTGTCCCCCCGGTCGGTTAATAACAAAACGGATTATTCCGATATATAAAATATAAATTCCAATGGCTTTTGCTACTATGACCTTCCCAACCACTATTTTTTAGTTTTATTCTTTCCAGGCCAGACATTTGGTTCACCTGGAACTAAGAAATTCTACCAAATACTATACAAAAAAATAGTGGGTTCCTTCGTTTCTATGGTTACTTCTTAAACGGTGAGGCCCTCTCTATGCGCCGGAGCCTCATCTCTCATTTAATCAAATGGTATTGTTAACTTGTATAGTTAACATTCTTGGGCTCTACCCATTAATTATACAGTAATAGGCCTTTTTCACAGTAAGAGCTATCCATACAGTGACGGCATTTAATTATGAAAGTTGGCTAGGTAGCTGACCCTGTTAGTCCGTTCTTTCAAGAATATGGGCATAACCTTTTTGTTTTGCTTCTTATCCTTATAATACCATTTCCTCCGCTTAATGGATAACCATTTGCTACCAATGGAGAATTGCTTCTCATCTCAAATTGAGGTGGTTGGATTTGCACCAATGAAAACCATAAATTCCATACACAATATACAAGAAACAATAAGGGTATATAATATATCCCCATTTTAGATAGTAAATAGCGTTCTTTTACTCTATCTATTCATTGGTATTAATCATTGATACTGGAAAAATTGTCTCATTTGCTCGAGCTCATGATCTGAACGAGTCGCACATACACCCTAGTACATGTTCCTCGACGCTGAGGACATCCTCGAAGAGCGGGGGATTTCGTGACATTTTTTATTGGCTGTCTTGTGTTTCTAATAAGTTGTTTAATAGTTGGCATGTCGGATATATAAAATTATATTATAGAATGGGTTGGTTTAGATCGATCTTAACCTGATTTTTGATTGATGATTATTAATTATTTCGATTCAATATAAGATATCAAATCGTGTAAAATTCGAATTATGGTTGAAAATAAAACGGAATCATGGATTTATACGAAATCCGAAGTATTTTCATTTTCAACCGCTACAAGATCAACAATGCCATGGGCTTGGGCTTCTGTTGCCGACATAAAAACATCTCGTTCCATGTCTTCGGATATAACCCACAAAGGGTTGCCTGTTCTTTGTACATAAACTTTTGTGAGGTTTTCGCGAAGTTTCAGGAGTTCTTCCGCTTCCAGGATAAATTCTCCTGCCTGTGCCTCATAAAAAGAACTAGCAGGTTGGTGAATCATAACCCTGATGATATTGAGATAACATCATGAATGGTTCTTCTATCTCGCATGATGGGATTTAAATTAAAGGGATAAAAAAAGAAGAAAAAAATAGAATTGAACAACCGTACAGGCACCTTTTGTGCATTGCATACGGCTCTGCAATGGAATTTACTAACCCCCTCCTCCAGAGAAGAGGGAAAGAAATAGAATCTATCCGATCCAGCCGGATCGTTGAATAATCCATTTGCCATCCTTCTTTATCATAAGAGTAAAAAAATACTATGATGGTTCTGTTGCTTTATATTAGATATTTATATATTTATCTAGTTTGTGATTTGGCAATCCCAAAGTGTCTTTCTGATATGATCAAATAAGGAAAAAATGATTTGTGACGCTAAAATGTTCTCCCGACACATAAGATAAAATAGCAAATAAAGGTTATTTCATACTACTATCTCGATACAAAATCTCAGGTTATAAAAAACAATAATGGTTTGTTCATATCGAACTCAAAGTGCCATGCTATTATTACTTAATTTTTCCTAATTCGATTATTTATATTCGATATGGCGAAGGCATAGTCTTTTTTTTTTTTTTTTAACTCATTGGCGCCAAGCGTGAGGGAATGCTAGACGTTTGGTAATTTCTCCTCCAACCAGAATGAAAGATCCCATTGAAGCAGCTAATCCCATGCATATTGTATGTACATCGGGTGGCACAAATAGCATAGTATCATAAATGGCTATTCCTGGTATTACCCATCCGCCGGGAGAGTTTATAAACAAATAAAAATCCCTAGTATTATCTTCTATACTGAGATATACCATGAGACCCACAAGTTGATTGGAGATCTCGCTATCAACTTCTTGGCCTAAAAAAAGTAATCTTTCTCGATGAAGTCGGTTGATTAGGACAAAATTGTATCCCTTAGGAACCATACGTGCACCTTTGGATGCATACGGTTCAAAAAATTGCGAAAAAAAAAAATCAATCAATGTATCAATTCTAGTCTTCATTTATTTTTTATAACAGGTTTTTCTTTTTCTAAAGAAGGGCTTTTCTTCGATTTTTCAAAAACATGAGTTTTGGTTCCCTTTCTCTTCCTTATCAAAAAAAATTATTGAACTTATTAAACTAACCTCTCATTGATGTATTATTTCATCGAAATTCAAATCACGATGGCATTTTCTTGTTCTTGAATAGACCCTTTCAATTCTTTTAGGTTCGTGTTCTACTCCGGGTAAAGATTTGTCCAAATTCTATTTGCACATATAGGGCAAATTATCTCAGTACCGCTTCTTTTTTTTTTTATGTTTCATTTCATGCTTTCCCTCAAATTATTCCATGCTATTGAATGGCAATTTGAGATCACTCCTAATAATATATAGAAAGCATAAATTAAATATAAATAAAGAATGTTTATGATACAAATAGTAATCATATATATTACCAATTTTATATTTTCTGAACGGAGCCTGGATACTTTATTTTATCGTTACAAGTTAACCATAAATTCTTAATAATATTGATCCCCAATATAAATTGATCTAATTGCACTTCACGCTCCGAATAATTGATGGTTCAATCAATATTTCTTGGGCGAAACGGAGGATATCCCGATCGGTGGAGACAACGGGTAAACCCCATATGACCTAATATATCTGACAAGCCGCACTATACGTCAACCCAAACTGCGTCTTCCTCTCCAGGATTCCGAAAAGGTACTTTTGGAACACCAACGGGCATTAAATTAAAGAAAAAAGTTAAGTACTATACTTCACTTTAATATGGAAACGTACCAATGAATTTATTGTCTTCATTTTTTTATGTTTATTCTATTTTAAACATAAATTGGATACATGGATTGGGTGAATATTTCCGGAAGAAGACAGAATGAATAAATAATTTTCACGAGCGGGTCGATCATTTGAATGATAAACAAGTATCTACGCATTCATTCTACAAAAAAAGGGGGCCCAACCCCCATTGCGTATTGGTACTTATCGAGTATAGAATAGATCTGCTTCTCTTTGTTCTTACGAACAAAATTGTTCCGTTATTTTCAATGGAACGAAATAAATCTTAACCCTTTCTCATACAAAATCTACTGAAAAGGTTAGGTACATAACATAGTATAGTCTTTTCCAATGCGATAAAGTTACATAGTGTCCATTTTTCTTTGATATTTGATAAAAAAGGGGTATTTCCATGGGTTTACCTTGGTATCGTGTTCATACTGTCGTATTGAATGATCCCGGTCGGTTGCTTTCTGTCCATATAATGCATACAGCTCTAGTTTCTGGTTGGGCCGGCTCGATGGCTCTATACGAATTAGCAGTTTTTGATCCTTCTGACCCAGTTCTTGATCCAATGTGGAGACAGGGTATGTTCGTTATACCCTTTATGACTCGTTTAGGAATAACCAATTCATGGGGTGGGTGGAGTATTTCAGGAGGAACTATACCGAATCCGGGTATTTGGAGTTACGAAGGTGTGGCAGGGGCACATATTGTGTTTTCTGGCTTGTGCTTCTTGGCAGCTATCTGGCATTGGGTGTATTGGGATCTAGAAATATTCTCTGATGAACGTACCGGAAAACCTTCTTTGGATTTGCCTAAGATCTTTGGAATTCATTTATTTCTCTCAGGGTTGGCTTGCTTTGGCTTTGGCGCATTTCATGTAACAGGCTTGTATGGTCCTGGAATATGGGTGTCCGATCCTTATGGGCTAACTGGAAAAGTACAATCTGTAAATCCAGCGTGGGGCGCAGAAGGTTTTGATCCTTTTGTTTCGGGAGGAATAGCCTCTCATCATATTGCAGCGGGTACATTGGGCATATTAGCGGGTTTATTTCATCTTAGTGTCCGTCCGCCTCAACGTCTATACAAAGGATTACGTATGGGCAATATTGAAACTGTACTTTCCAGCAGTATCGCTGCTGTTTTTTTCGCAGCTTTCGTTGTTGCTGGAACTATGTGGTATGGTTCAGCAACTACCCCAATCGAATTATTTGGCCCCACTCGTTATCAGTGGGATCAGGGATACTTCCAGCAAGAAATATATCGAAGAGTTGGCACAGGACTAGCTGAAAATCTGAGTTTTTCGGAAGCTTGGTCTAAAATCCCCGAAAAATTAGCTTTTTATGATTACATTGGTAATAATCCGGCAAAAGGGGGATTATTCAGAGCCGGCTCAATGGACAGCGGGGATGGAATAGCTGTTGGATGGTTAGGACACCCCATCTTTAGAGATAAAGAAGGCCGCGAGCTTTTTGTACGTCGTATGCCCACTTTTTTTGAAACATTCCCCGTAGTTTTGGTAGACGGAGACGGAATTGTGAGAGCCGATGTTCCTTTTAGAAGGGCAGAATCCAAGTATAGTGTCGAACAAGTGGGCGTAACTGTCGAGTTCTATGGTGGCGAACTCAATGGAGTCAGTTATAGTGATCCTGCTACTGTGAAAAAATATGCTAGACGCGCCCAATTAGGTGAAATTTTTGAATTAGACCGAGCTACTTTGAAATCCGATGGTGTTTTTCGGAGCAGTCCAAGGGGTTGGTTCACTTTTGGGCATGCCACATTTGCTTTGCTCTTCTTTTTCGGACACATTTGGCATGGCGCTAGAACCTTGTTCAGAGATGTTTTTGCTGGTATTGATCCAGATTTGGATTCTCAAGTAGAATTTGGAGCATTCCAAAAGCTTGGAGATCCAACTACAAGAAAACAAGTAGTCTGATAGAATATTACTCTGATATCTTTCGTCTCCACTTTTTTTATTTGATGACATTTTGATGACATAAGGTACCAGAAAAATCGTGACTTGATTGAATCGCCATCTTTAATTCTTTCCCTTTCTTTACTATAGTAAATGATCCAAAATGAATAGGTGTGGAAGCTATAATTGTAAACCACGATCAAATCTATGGAAGCATTGGTTTATACATTTCTCTTAGTCTCGACTTTAGGGATAATTTTTTTCGCTATCTTTTTTCGAGAACCACCTAAGGTTCCGACTAAAAAATAATTTTTGATCATCTTAATTTGAAGTAACGAGCCCACCATTGGTAGGCTCATTACTTCAATTAGTCCCCGTGTTCTTCGAATGGATCTCTTAATTGTTGAGAGGGTTGCCCAAAAGCGGTATATAAGGCGTACCCAGTAAAGCTTACAAGTAAACCAGATATGAAGATGGCGACTAGGGTTGCTGTTTCCATTTCTAGATAATTTAAGGATCACAATGGATCTACGATAAGATCGTTTATTTACAACTACAACCAAATGGTATACAAAGTCAACAGATCTTAACCAATCATTAAATAAGATTTATGGCTACACAAACCGTTGAGGATAGTTCTAAATCTAGGCCAAGACAAACTAATATAGGAAGTTTATTGAAACCATTGAATTCGGAATATGGTAAAGTAGCTCCGGGCTGGGGGACTACACCACTTATGGGGGTCGCAATGGCTCTGTTTGCGATATTTTTATCTATCATTTTGGAAATTTATAATTCATCCGTTTTATTGGATGGAATTTCAATGAATTAGGTTCCTAAGGACTATAAAGTCCTAGTTCTAGTTTTTCAATAAAAAAATAAAAACGCACTTAAAACTCAGATTTCTCATTCTGGTAGTTCGACCGTGGAATTTTTTTGTTTCGGTATTTCCGGAATATGAGTGTGTGACTTGTTATAATTGATCCTATTGATAATACAGAGAATAGTCTGTCATCTCTATCAAGATGATTCTACCTCGTCGGATATTTATTCTAGTATCTGGAGCACGGAATATGAATATTGTAGAATAGATCAAGAAAAGAAATATTTGAACTATGATTCATACTTACTATTCAGTCAGACCTCGCGACCGGACTCAAAAAAAAAAATGCAAATAGGTATTTTATAAATTAAACGCTTTTTCTTCCTTCAGACTGAATTTGGTCAACGGACACCCATTTCTTTATATTTTTTGAATTATTAATAACATCCATTCATTGAAATTGAAATTGGATAAGTGATGATCAAATGGTTCTTACTCACAGAACCTTTGCGTTTAGCGTGGGCTTTATTAAATCATCGTGGTTCTAGTATGAATCTGAGGTGTCAATTGATTGACAGGGTCTCAACAAGGGAATTCCTATCAATAACTAGTAAAACAAGAGTCAATCTGTATTATTACACAAAAAAGAACAAATAAAAAATAATAGGAAAGAGAAGATTCAAGAGGCCTTTATTTTAACAATTAACATAAAGAATAAAGAGGAACGAGGGAGCCAACTTGAGATTTTTGGCATTATCATCACAAAAAAGAGATTCCGGATTTTTTTTATTTGGTATTTTTGGGGCAAATTGAATCAAGTGGCTAATTTGAATTTGAACTTTCTATTACATATCCGTTAAAATCCGTATTTGATTTGTGTTGTTTCTGCTTGAGCCGTACGAGGTTAAATTCTCATATACGGTTCTCAGGGGGGGTCTATTTTTTGGTTACCTATCCCAATAAAGTATATGATTGGTTCGAAGAACGTCTCGAGATTCAGGCGATTGCAGATGATATAACTAGTAAATATGTTCCTCCTCATGTCAACATATTTTATTGTCTAGGGGGGATCACACTTACTTGTTTTTTAGTACAAGTAGCCACAGGTTTTGCTATGACTTTTTACTATCGTCCAACCGTTACAGAGGCTTTTTCCTCTGTTCAATACATAATGACTGAGGCTAACTTTGGTTGGTTAATCCGATCAGTTCATCGATGGTCAGCAAGTATGATGGTTCTTATGATGATCTTGCACGTATTTCGTGTGTATCTCACAGGGGGATTTAAAAAACCTCGCGAATTAACTTGGGTTACAGGTGTTATTCTGGCCGTATTGACTGCGTCTTTTGGTGTAACTGGTTATTCTTTACCTCGGGACCAAATTGGTTATTGGGCAGTAAAAATTGTGACAGGCGTACCTGAAGCGATTCCCGTAATAGGATTACCTTTGGTAGAGCTATTACGCGGAAGTGCTAGTGTGGGCCAATCCACTTTGACCCGTTTTTATAGTTTACACACTTTTGTATTGCCTCTTCTTACTGCCGTATTTATGTTAATGCACTTCCCAATGATACGTAAGCAAGGTATTTCAGGTCCTTTATAGAGAAAATATATCATATATATTTGTAATTGATTATATATCATTTCGGGGAGGAAGAAAAAATAGTTTTGTATTTCATTGCTACAAATATGGATTATTGAAAAATAAGACATGTTATTTGGTTGGATACCTCTCTTCAACTCTGAAGTATTGTATTTCTTATTTGATACCAATAGTTGAAGTGGATTCTCTGAAGAGAAGATGGATTATGGGAGTGTGTGACTTGAACTATTGATTGGGCCATGCAGATATATGATTTGATCTGCCACGTTGGAATTGACAACCAAATAAAATGTGTCTCCGCATCCAACCACCACGTAAGTCCCCCTACATAGCAGGGATATGCCGGTTCACTTGAGGAGAATTTTTTCTATGATCATACCCGAATCATGTCATGTATGAGTAGGCTCCGCAAGATCCCATAGAATAGAAGCATAGAATAAACAATGTGGCACGACCTAATGTTGTATCTATTCCACTTACTTAATTTTATTTATAGTATATAAATGCATTCATTTCCTATGCATTGATCCAGATCTATGATACTATCGGAGTGAAATAAGGGATCTAAGGAAGAACAGAGGTTAGACTTTATTAGTAACAAGTAAATACTTTGTTTGTATGTAATAAAATCAAAATGTTGCGGGGATAAATAACAATCAAAAGACATGAGACAATCCAAAAAGCACTTGATCATGATCAAATTTGTAAGCCTACTTGGATATTGAGCATTTATCTGTAAGAACTTAATTCTTTGCAATGAATAATTGCAACTTCGGAAAATTGAATCGGGCATTTCTTACATCGAGTTATTATATATTAATATATAGCACGGATATCTATGAAATATAGATTTGATACGGATCTATTTCCATTATTCCTTTGATTCTTGCTCGAGCCGGATGATTAAAAATTATCATGTCCGGTTCCTTCGGGGGATGGATCCATAAGAATTAAGAATTCACCTATCCCAATAACAAAAAAACCTGATTTGAATGATCCTGTATTAAGAGCTAAATTGGCTAAAGGGATGGGGCATAATTATTATGGAGAACCCGCATGGCCCAATGATCTTTTATATATTTTTCCGGTAGTAATTCTAGGTACTATTGCGTGTAACGTGGGCTTAGCGGTTCTAGAACCGTCAATGATTGGTGAACCGGCGGATCCATTTGCGACTCCTTTGGAAATATTACCTGAATGGTACTTCTTTCCCGTATTTCAAATACTCCGTACAGTACCTAATAAGTTATTGGGTGTTCTTTTAATGGTTTCAGTACCAATAGGATTATTGACAGTACCCTTTTTGGAGAATGTTAATAAATTCCAAAATCCATTTCGTCGTCCAGTAGCTACAACAGTCTTTTTTATCGGTACCGCAGTAGCTCTTTGGTTAGGTATTGGAGCTACATTACCTATTGATAAATCCCTCACTTTAGGTCTTTTTCAAATTCAAATCAATTAAACTTTGAAATACCGTACATAAGTATTAAGTATCTAAGGAAGATTGACTTTGAAGCAAGACTTTAGATACATTAATTTGATTATATTCCATTTTGAGCTGAGTACGGATCGTGCTGAAGATTAAAAACTAAATCCATTCTATAATATATAAATGATATATATATATATTATAGAATGGATTTAAAATGAAAATTTTTTATTAGGTAAATCAATTGTGAAATGCTTCTGGTAGGGTGTCCAATATCTGTTTTACATCTTCTATGCGAAAATATTCAATTCTCATAAGGTCTTCTTGACTATTACTATTACTCAAAAGATCCAATAATGTATGTATATTGGATCTTTTGAGACAATTATAGGTCCTGGAAGGCAATTCTAACTGGTCAATAAAAATAAATTTCAATGGAACTATTATTTTGTTTTTCTTTAAATTAGTTAATCTATCTTGAAAGGTAAAAGGGGATAGAGTAAACTTGTTTTTATTTTCCGTGAAATTAATGCCCTCTTCTTCCGCATGTAGAAAAGGAATAAATAAATCAATCAAATTACGAGAAGCTTCATAAAGTGCTTCCTTAGGAGTTAAACTCCCGTTTGTCCATATTTCTAGAAAAAGTATCTCTTGTTTTTCATTTCCATCCCCATAAGAATGAATACTATGATTTGCATTTCGAATAGGCATGAATATGGCATCTATAGGGTAACTTCCATCTTGAGAGTTATTTGTGGGTTTCATACGATATCCGCGATCCCTATTGATTTGTAATTCAATACACAAATCAATTGGTTCCGTCAGGTTAGCTATATGCTGTGTCGTGTCCACTATTTCCACAGAAGGTGGTGAGATGATATCTTGAGCGGTTACGTGTCTAGGGCCTCTGACGCAAATAGATGCGTCTCTAACTCCATATAGAGTACTTCTCAATACAATTTCTTTCAAATTTATTAATATTTCGTGGACTGATTCTTTAATACCTACTATTGTAGAATATTCATGTGGTACCTTCTCAGATTTTGCGCGTGTGATACATGTTCCTTCTATTTCTCCAAGTAAAGCCCTTCGCATGGCAATACCTATGGTATCGGCTTGACCTTTCATAAGCGGGGACAGAATGAAACGACCATAATAAAGACGTTTACTATCTATTTTTGATTCAACACACTTCCACTGTAATGTTTGAGTGGACCCTCCTACTTCCTCTCGAACCATACTAAATATTGTTATTTAATCAGATCATTGAATCATTTATTTCTCTTGAAATCCATTTAATTCTTATTTTTACACACGTCTTTTTTTAGGGGGTCGACATCCATTATGTGGCATAGGTGTTACATCGCGCACGAAACTTAATAGTAGACCACTTCTACGGATGGCTCGTAATGCTGCATCTCTTCCGAGACCGGGGCCTTTTATCATAACTTCTGCTCGTTGCATGCCCTGATCAACCACCGTACGAATAGCATTTATAGCTGCCGCTTGAGCAGCATAGGGTGTCCCTCGTTTTGTGCCTTTGAATCCAGAAGTACCCGCGGAGGCCCAAGAAACTACTCGTCCTCGTACATCTGTAACAGTTACAATGGTATTGTTGAAACTTGCTTGAACATGAATAACACCTTTTGGTATTCTACGTCCATTCTTGCGTGAACCAATACGCCCATTCTTACGCGAACCAATTCTTGGTATAGGTTTTGTCATATTTTATCATCTCATAAATATGAGTCAGAAATATACGGAAAGATACGGAGATATCCATTTAATGTTAAAACAGATTCTTTTACACGGGTCCTTCTTTTTCTTTTAGAAGATTCTTTATTTAGTTTAGAAAGATTACCCTTGTCTCTGTTTATGTCTCGGATTGGAACAAATCACTATAATCCGTCCACGCCTACGGATAAGTCGACATTTTTCACAAATTTTACGAACAGAAGCCCTTATTTTCATATTTCTCATTCCTTACCTTAATTCTGAATCCACTCCTTGAAAAATAAGTTTCTTGATTTTTTTTAACTTCAAATTGTATCCCTATGAAAGGAATGTTTAAAAAATCATCTAATAGTTCGAATTTGTGAATTCTATAAATTCTACGTCCCCTGGTTGAATCATAACCACTTATTTCAATTTTGACTCTATTTCATGGTAGTATCTATATAAAACTGTGCCGTATCCTTCCTGAAACATAACCTAGAATTTAGATCTTCATTATCTAAAAGGACCCGGAACATACTGTTGGGAAGCGATTCAGTAATTAAACATTCATGAATTAATTTTAGTCTTTTATTCGAGGTAAGCCTCTTGAAGTATTAACTAATGGAGAAAGGGTTATATAATTTATTTTTACTCTCTTTTTCCAAAAGGGAAGTTAGAGATAAAATTAAGATAACAGGAGGAAGGGGTGTAAGATCACCATATATAACACAAAATTTCTCCCCCGATTTTTTCTAGTCGAGCTTCTCGATCTGTCATTATACCTCGAGAAGTCGAAAGAATTACAATTCCCATTCCACCTAAAATCTTAGGAATTTGTTGATAGTTGGAATAGATTCGTAGACCGGGTCGGCTGATACGTTTTAAAATAGTTCTATATATTCCCTTTCGATTCCGTCTATGTCGTAGGGTTAAAACCAAGAAAAATTTGTTACTTTCCTGATGTTTACGAACGTTTTCGATAAAACCCTCTCGTAGAAGTATTTTGACAATGTTTTCGGTAATATTAGTAGATGCTATTCGAACCGTTCTTTTTTTATCCATGTCAGCATTTCTTATAGAAGTTATTATATCGGCAATAGTATCCTTACCCATGGCGAACTATAATTATTGGTACCCCCTAATTTTTATATAATCAACATGTTTATTTATTATTTTAATAAAAAATAATTAAATTTATTTATATTAATAAAATTAATTATAAAGTATATGCGTGATACACAATCTACTAATTGACTTGACCCATTCCAGATACCCCGCTATATAATATTATTATTTAATATACTACTAGTATTTATAATACCTCGGGAGCTAATGAAACTATTTTAGTAAAATTCAACTGTCTCAATTCCCGAGCGATCGCACCAAAAACTCGAGTTCCTTTTGGATTTCCTTCTTGATCAATAACAACTGCGGCATTGTCATCATATCGTATTATCATGCCGTTGTCACGTTTGAGTTCTTTACATGTACGCACAATTACAGCCCTAATAACTTCTGATCTTTCTAGAGGCATATTTGGTACTGCTTCTTTGATTACGGCAACAACAACGTCACCAATATGAGCATATCGTTGGTTACCAGCTCCTAGGACTCGAATACACATTAATTTTCGAGCTCCACTATTATCCGCTACATTTAAAAGGGTCTGAGGTTGAATCATATCATTTTTATTTTAATCTGTTATTTTGCTGCAAAGGATAAAAAAGAAATAAAAAGAAATATTTGTCTGTCTATAAAAAAATAAACTTCTATTTTTCATCATCACCTTATCTTTTAATTTCTGCATCCCTATCCCTCAATAACGAATTGAGTTTGTATAGGCATCTTGCGCGCAGCTATTTTAATAGCTGCTCTGGCTACAGTTTCTGATACTCCGCCCATTTCATAAAGTATTCGACCCGGTTTAACAACGGATACCCAATATTCGGGGGCCCCCTTCCCCGAACCCATACGTGTTTCTGCGGGTCTTACTGTAACAGGTTTGTCGGGAAATATACGTACCCATATTTTTCCGCCACGACGCGCATATCGTGTCATTGCTCTTCGTCCTGCTTCCATCTGTCTAGCCGTGATCCAAGCGGGTTCAAGTGCTTGAAGAGCGTATCCGCCGAAACAAATACGATTGCCTCGACAAGATATTCCTTTCATTCTTCCTCTATGTTGTTTACGAAATTTTGTTCTTTTGGGGTTATAGTTGATGGTTCTTTCTTAATTAAATTCCATCTCTACTGCAGAACCGGACATGAGAGTTTCTTTTCATCCGGCTCCTCGCGAATGAAATGATTCATTAATATTACTACGGAATACACATATATTTAATATTATTAAATGATACACATTACACTTAGTAATGTAATGGAATTTATTATGTCATTTTGTTATATTATTTGATTTTGTTATTCTAGCGATAGTTTAGTATTGTTATGTTATATAGTTAAGAGTAAGCTTTATATACCAGATCAACATTATTTATTTTGTATCGAATCGCGCTAAAACAAAATGTAGATTGTATGTATAATTCAATAACTAAAAACTAAGGGTTTCGCGGGCGAATATTGACTCTTTCGTGCTACATTCGTAGGGTCAAGACCTTGTTACTTTTAGAATAAATCAATTTGTTCTTGGTTCGTTCCGCCATCCCACCCAATGAATCATTAGGATTTGTTTGTTTTCATGAAATCCTATGCAATCATGGGTTCTGTCGTTCCCATAGCCTCTTCGTTAATGGTTAGGCCCGAACTCCGCAATGGAACCCCAACAAAATTCGTTCCTGAATTAATTTTCTTAGTTTATATTAACCCGAGGCTCGTTATCTTTAATTATTGATATTATATCAGTATTGATGCTTTATCACATTGCCTTTTGTGAGATAATTCATAAACCATACATATTGGAATCATATATCATTGATACTTTTGTTCTTTCTTTCTATCATCCTTCCATTTATCCACATCCCTTTATTTTTGTTTAGCAACCTATAATAAGATTTAATTTTTTTTTTATTTCAGTTGCTACAACTATATGATCGATCTAGTCATATAGTGACTGTTTCTTGGAATCTCGACAATACGAAACGAAGCCATAAGTTGGTTATTAGTTTATATAGTTAGTAAGCTCATAGTGAGGGTCGTTTTGAATTCCAACTATCTATACTATAAACTAACAAAAAAACTAACGAGTCACACACTAAGCATAGCAATTCTCTTAAATGATCAATCTAATTTTTATTCAACCTTATAGAATTTTAATTGCTCAGTTTTGTTTGATTTAATGGAATAAAAAAGAAAATTTGTCATTTATTTTTTTTTTTTTTTTAGGTCCATTATTTCTCGTCTACAAATATCCAAATTTTTATGCCTAATACTCCATAGATAGTTCGAGTTGTATAGGAACAATGATCAATTTTAGCACGAATTGTTTGTAGAGGAACCCTACCCTCTCTGATCCATTCGACGCGTGCAATTTCTTTTCCGTCGATACGCCCGGCAATTTGTACTTGAATTCCTTTTGTATCCGTTTGTTCAGTTAATTCAATAGCTTTTTTCATTGCTTTTCGAAATGAAACTCTATTTTTTAATTGTAAAGCTATATATTCCGCAAGAATATTAGGTTGTCCATAAGGTTTTTCAACTCTTGTTATAGCAATGTTGAGTCTACGGTTCACAGAATGAAACTCCTTTTGTACATTCATCTGTAATTCTTCGATTCCTCGTGTTCGGCCCTCTATTAATAAATTAGGGAATCCAATATGGATTATGACTTGGATCAAATCGATTCTTTTTTTTATTTGTATACGTGCTATTCCTTCGAAACCTGAGGACATTTTCTTATTTTTTTGTACATAATCCTTGATACAATTCCGTATTTTTTCATCTTCCTGTATACCCGCGGAATAATTTTGTGGTTGTGCGAACCAAAAGGAATGATGACTTTGGGTTGTACCAAGTCTGAAACCAAGTGGATTTATTTTTTGTCCCATATTTTTCTATTAGATTATCTTTACCATATATATTTTTCGAAAGATGAATCGAAAGTTAAGATTCATCTTTAACTAATTTAGTTTTATCCCTCAATATAATTGTTATATGACAAGTGGGTCTTTTTATCGGATAACTACGTCCTCGAGCCCGGGGTCTTAATTTTTTCACAATAGTACCTGCGTTAACTTCAGCTTTACTAATAAATAAATTAGCTTTGTTTAAGCCCATGTTATTACTAGCATTTGCTGCCGCGGAAAAAACTAATTTCAAAATGGGATAAGATGCTCGATAAGGCATAAGTTCTAGTATCATAAGTGCTTCTTCATAGGAGCGTCCACGAATCTGATCAATTACTCTTCGTGCTTTGAAAACCGACATACATATATGTTTATGTTGAGCTAAAGCTTTAATTTCTGTACTCCAACGCGAGTTCTTTCTATTTATCATAAGGTTATCCCCACTAAATGAATAAAAACTGCCTAATTTTACTTATAAAATAAAAAAATATAATATTTTAAAATTTAATTAAAATTTTAGTCTTATTAATTATTTTTTAGAAAAAAAAAAAAAATTAACGACGAGATTTATTATCGGTTTTTGCATGTCTTGCGAAAGTTAGAGTCGGCACGAATTCTCCCAATTTATGACCCACCATACGATCTGTTATATAAATAGGTAAATGCCCTTTTCCATTATGAATAGCAATTGTATGGCCAATCATTGTGGGTATAATGGTAGATGCCCTAGACCAAGTTACTATTATTTCCTTCTCCTCCCTTATGTTTAGTTTTTCAATTTTTGCCGATAAATAATTAGCTACAAAAGGATTTTTTTTTATTGAACGTGTCACAGGGGATTACTCCTTTATTACATTACATTTTTAAAATTGGCATTCTATGCCCAATATATCGATCTAAGTATGAAGGTAAGAATAAATACAATAATGATGAATGGAAAAATAAAAAAGCTAAAATCCTTTAGCTAGATAAGGGGCGGATGTAGCCAAGTGGATCAAGGCAGTGGATTGTGAATCCACCACGCGCGGGTTCAATTCCCGTCGTTCGCCCATCACATTATTTCAAATTCTAAAAATTCAGTTTTCTATATTCTTATTTATTTACGGCGACGAAGAATAAAACTATCACTATATTTTTTCCTTTTCCTACTTCTTCTTCCAAGCGCAGGATAACCCCAAGGAGTTGTGGGTTTTTTTCTACCAATCGGAGCTCTCCCTTCACCGCCCCCATGGGGATGGTCTACAGGGTTCATAACTACTCCTCTTACTACAGGACGCTTACCTAGCCAACGCTTAGATCCGGCTCTACCCAAACTTTTTTGGTTCACCCCAACATTACCCACTTGTCCGACTGTTGCTAAGCAGTTTTTGGATATCAAACGGACCTCCCCAGATGGTAATCTTAATGTGGCCGATTTACCCTCTTTTGCAATCAGTTTCGCTACAGCACCTGCCGCTCTAGCTAATTGTCCACCCTTTCCAAGTGTGATTTCTATGTTATGTATGGCCGTGCCTAAGGGCATATCGGTTGAAGTAGATTCTTCTTTTTTATCAATAAAAACCCCTTCCCAAACTGTACAAGCTTCTTCCAAAGCATACGGCTTTCTAGATGTATATGATGATATCTAGACAGATGGATCTTATATGAATCGTATGATGAAGTATCACATGAGTGGATATATAGGAATCCAAATCTGCCGAATCACTCATGTTATGATCTTCTACATCCTAGGTCTCCCCGTTCCGTCATCTGGCTTATGTTCCTCATGTAGCATTCAGACCGAATGACTCTATGAAATTACGTCAATACTTCCATTCCACATATTACGGGTAACGTAGGAGACATCTCTATTTTTCCCCGGGGGATCTTTATAATTACCACTGCTTAGCTTTTAATTCGCCTCTGACCATCAAATTAAATGTGAATAACCCGGCCTCCTCTCTTTGAAACAAGGGGCGCTCTCCGG